AGAACAAAGAGAAGCAGATTTATTCTATACTCGATAAGTACCAATACGCAATGGTGGATTGATACCACTTTCCATGAGAAAATGCGTCCATCCTTATTTATCATTAGAAGGACCTATTCGTAAAAGGTTTGCTTTATTTATTTTATCTTTCTTTCTGAATTTTTCGAATCTATGGATAAAATAAATATGATAAAGCCAATATAAAGACAATAAAACCATATTTTTACGTTTCCACATCAAAGTGAAATATAGTATTGAGCTATTTTTTCTTTCAATTCATGCCTATTGGTGTTCCAAAAGTACCTTTCCGAAGTCCTGGGGAGGAAGATGCATCTTGGGTTGACGTATAGTGCGACTTGTCAGATATATTGGGTCGTATGGGATTTCCCCGTTCTCTCCCCCGATCGAGATATCCTCCGTTTCGCCCAAGAAAGAGAAATTGAATCATCAAAAAATTGGAGCGTGAAGCGCAATTAGACGCATTGTTTGGGGGAATTCATCGTACTATTTTCAATTAGAATAATTTATGGTTGGCTTTGGTTGGACTAAAAAAATGAAGTATCCAGGCTCCGTTTAGAAAAAAACCCAATTGGTAATATATCTATGATTACTATGTGTATCATAAACGATTCCTTTTTGTTATTTGTAAAGTCATAACAAAAAGAAATGGTGATGGGAAGATTTGTCCTATATGTGCAAATCAAAATCGGGCGGATCTTTACCCGGAGTAGAGCCTAAACCTAAAAAGGTGAAAGAGGCCCATTCAGGAACAAGAAAATACTGTTTGGATTGAATCCCGATGAAACAATACATCAATGAGAAGTTAATTCGATAAGTTTATCGACTTTTTTCTATTATATTAGAAACAATAAATCAAAATGAGTCTTTATTGAATTGAAAAATCGAAGAAAAAGCCCTTCCGTTAAAAGTCCGAAAAACCTGCTATGAAAAAGAATAGGAAAAAATAAAGAGGACTGTAATCTATACATTGATTCTTTTTTTCGCAATTTTTTTTTTTGAACCGTATGCATCAAAAGGTGCATGTACGGTTCCTAAGGGATAAAATTTTACCCTACTCAACCGACTTTATCGAGAAAGATTACTTTTTTTAGGCCAAGAAGTTGATAGCGAGATCTCGAATCAACTTATTGGTCTTATGGTATATCTCAGTATCGAGGATGATACCAAAGATCTGTATTTGTTTATAAACTCTCCTGGCGGATGGGTAATACCTGGAGTAGCTATTTATGATACTATGCAATTTGTACGACCGGAGGTCCATACAATATGCATGGGATTAGCCGCGTCAATGGGATCTTTTATCCTGGTTGGAGGAGAAATTACCAAACGTCTAGCATTCCCTCACGCTTGGCGCCAATGGTTTTTTTTTATTTGAGAGAAAAAAGAAAACTATGCCTTCGCCATATGAATATTAAGTAATAATAGCATGGCACTTCGAATTCGATATGAAAAATTTTTGTATTGTTTTTTTTCAAACCATTTGATTATGTATCGAGAGAGTAGTATGAGATAAAAGAGATTTCCGATTTTCTCTTATCTATCGGAAGTCCAATTCAGCGTTACAAACTTGGTTGTTTTCACGCCGAAGGGCTCTTAACATATTTAAGTTATAAAAAAAGAGTGCAAAAAAACCAAATTTTTCCCTTAGATCAAAAAGAAACTTTGGGATTGCTGAATCAAAGAAAAAATCTATTTTAAAATAGAAAGCAACGGAGCCATCATAGTATTTTGGAACTCCTCCAAAAGGAAGGGTGGCAATTTGATCATTTACCCATCCGGGGCTAATAGATTCTATTTTTATCTTTCTTGAATGGAAAGTAAGGGTCAATTTGATTGTAGAGCCGTATGCAATGCACAAAAGATGATGCCCGTACGGTTGTTCAATTCTATCTTTTTCCTATTATTCTTTATCTTTCTTTTCTGTTCCTTTCATCACACCAGATAGAGAAACCTTCTATCATCAGGGTAATGATCCATCAACCTGCTAGTTCTTTTTATGAGGCGCAAACGGGAGAATTTATCCTGGAAGCGGAAGAACTGCTCAAACTACGCGAAACCCTCACAAGGGTTTATGTACAAAGGACGGGCAAACCACTATGGGTTGTATCTGAAGACATGGAAAGAGACGTTTTTATGTCAGCAACAGAAGCCCAAGCTTATGGAATTGTTGATCTTGTAGCAGTTGAATGAAAAAAAATGGATTTTGTGCAAATCCGTGATTTGATATTTTATCTACGAGGTTAACTATATAAATCTATAAATATAAATAAAAAAATTCATAATCATCTGGTTAGGATCAATCTAAACCAACCCATTATGTATATGATTCAACATGCCAACTATTAAACAACTTATTAGAAATACAAGACAGCCCATTCGAAATGTCACGAAATCCCCCGCTCTTGGGGGATGTCCTCAGCGTCGAGGAACATGTACTAGGGTGTATGTGCGACTCGTTTAGATCATGAGCTGACACAAA